TGTGATCGGTTTAATAGGTATTTTCTTTTATGGTTCATATTCCGGATTAGGTTCATCCCTGTAATAATCGGATGAACTGAGTTGTAGACATGAAAGCATAAGAACTCAACGGGATCCCCCTCGAATCAGACAAGGAAAGAGGGGGTAAGTCCCGTTGAGTTCTTAATAATCATAATATTTTTTTTTAGAGATGTTTCAAAAACCTCCACCTTTTCCGATGATGTTTTTAAAAAATGAACTTCGTTAATTGATTCAGAACATCTGTTACTCAATAGTATCTGTCAATACTTAAAACAAAGAAGGAATCACTCGATTTACCCTTTTTGGATGACTCACAATTATATATAAATAGAATATATTTCTATCAATCAGATATCATGCAAACCCTTTCTATACTAATAGAATAGAACCTTACTCCATTTAATCTAATAAATATTTAATCTAATAAAAGTGAATTTTTTTTTTATAAGTTCGTTGAAATTGAAGAAGTTCTATATTGCTCAATAAATTGACCTATATTTATTTGTCCACTACCACTATGTTCCGTAAGAAATCTAAAAAAGGGTTATGATAAAATAAACCTATAAAAAAAAAAAAAAAAATGAAAACTACAAATATCCATTTTTTACGAACGGGATCGAGAATCTTTATTAATTCGACACAAGAAAGGGTTGGGTAAAATTCCGTTTCTTGTGTCAAGGACTAGGAGACGAACAATCTCCCCTAAAATCCTTTGTTCCTCTCATTTATACTTTGGTTTCTATTCTCCGCTTATTTATCTTTTGTTTTGATTCTAGTCAAATAGAAAACTATTGATTCATTCTATATCATACCGTTTCAATTTGGATTGAAAAAACAAATAAATAAAGAAGAGTTAAGTAAAACAGTCGCCTTCACAATATACTATGACCAGGAATGCGGTATTAAGTAATTCCCGAAATCCGGTAGAATGGAGAATAAAGAATAGAAATAAGCAAAATTTTTTTGATCATACATAATTCCCAACAAAAATTTGTTTCTTTTTAGAGCTTGATGTTGATAAATCCGCAGATCTAGAAATTCATTTCGGACAATTGAACCTTCTCAAACTGTTTCTTTTTAAGAACCAAAAAGATTTGTGCCAAAATAACAGATGCCAAGAAGAGCAAAAGACCTTGGACACGTAATGGATCTTGAAGTACTATTTCCGCATCTCCCTGACCAAATCCACCCACATTAGGATTACTCGTTAATGGTTGATCAAGTTTGATGGATTCGCCCTCTGAAACAAGAAGTTCCGGTCCTGGAGGGATAATATCAACCACTTGACGTCCATCCGATGCATCCGCTATGGTTATTTCGTACCCCCCTTTTTCTTTTCGTATTATTTTGCTTACTATACCTGCTGCTGTAGCATTATAAACATTATTGTTACTCTTGCTCCCGTCGGGATAAATCTGACCCCTTCCCCTGTTCCCGCCTACATATATGGGATATTTTAAGAAGTGCACATCTTTCTTAGTAGCGGGGTCCGGGGAAAGAATAGGAAAGGTGATTTCACTATATTTCTGACCAGGAACCGGACCTATCACAAGAATATTTTTTTTAGTGGGACGATAGCTCTGAAAAGACAGATTTCCTATCTTTTCTTTAATCTCGGGCGAAATACGATCGGGAGGGGCTAATTCAAACCCCTCGGGTAAAATAAGAACAGCCCCGACATTCAAAGCTCCTTTTTTACCATTAGCAAGAACTTGTTTCAGTTGCAGATCATAAGGAATTCGAACAACTGCTTCAAATACAGTATCAGGAAGTACCGCTTGTGGAACCTCGATATCCACGGGTTTATTAGCTAAATGGCAATTGGCACATACAATACGGCCAGTCGCTTCTCGTGGATTTTCATAACCCTGCTGTGCAAAAATGGGATATGCATTTGAAAGGGGTGCCTGGGTTAGTATATATATCATGAGCGATACGGAAATGGATCGAGTAATCTCTTTCTTTATCCAAGAAAAGGTATTTTTAGTTTGCATGGTCCAATCATTGATCCCGAAAATTTCTACAATAAAATTAGGTAGGTCGCTAGTATAGTTCCCTATCTATAATTTTGCTATTTACTTAAATATTAAATATAAATAATTTTACTGGAATATTGGAGAAATCCCTTGGATGGGTAGTAAGTACAATTTTGAATGTTTTGCTTATGTACAAAGTAACAAATATTATAATTGGATCGTTCGATCACTTTTCAGTCATTCATTGAATGATAAATCACTACAAGTGAAGGAGATACACGATTTAAATAACGAAAGATCCAATATTTAAAAATTGTATCTAAAATGACTGGAAAAGTAGAAACAAGACCGGATATAATTTGATCATTATGAGCAAATCCAAAATCTTTGTAGACAGAGCCAATCATTAATTCCCAACCGTGGGGCGAATGGAATCCTATACATAAATCAGTTAATAAAAGAATAGAAAAAGCTTTTATTGTGTCGCTTAAGTTGTATAGGAATTCTTGAAACCAAGAGTTAAGAATAACAAGTTCTTCATTACCTAGAATAGAATAACCACTTAGAATACCGAAACAGATTATATTTGTCGAGAAGTGTAAAATTGTATGGATGCGATCCTCGTTGTGCATCTTGATCAATTGGATCGTTTCTTTGTAGATTTCGATGCGAGGCTTTTGTAAATGTGTTTCGGGGTATTCCTTTATCATTTCGTCCAAACGTAAGAGTTCCTCTAAGTCTATGAATTCTTTTAGAATACTCTTTTCTTGAATATCATTCAAAAAAATTTCGGATTGCCTAGTATTCCACCAATTAGTAAACCAAGATTCCAGACTTTTATTAAATGAGAGAGAGATCCACCAAGGCAAAAATACTATAGATGCAAGATATAGAAGGGAAATTAATACTTTCTTTTTTGCCATTTTTTCGTCTGTGAATTTTAAAATTTTTAATGAACGCACCTCATTCGTCGACTCTATATGATACTAATATTTCTATCAAGCATAAGTTCTATTACAAGTCATCGATGTATTTCCGGATTTTTTTGTGATTCAGTACAGCGGTTAGTCCTTGAATTTAGAAAGAATATAGAATAAGAAAGAGCCCTCTTCAAATTAAATTAATAGTAGTCGGATTTCGAGACGAAAGAACTCCCGTTCTATCAAAATATCAACTATTTAGAAAAAAAAATTCTTTACTTTATGATGAAATGTTTTGTTTTGATATATGATGAATCTATCATTTAGATTTGTTACTGAATTGAGTTAAGTGGATTTACATACGCATAAAAAAAAATTGTGGACATAAACAATTTAGTTTTAGAATTGTTTCATATACGTTTGCTTTGGCTCGAGTAAGCGTTCTGAAGAAACTTCAGTTAAGTTATGCTATAGAAAAAAAGATGATTCTTGAGTTTTTTATCTCTTGCAAAGTATTCATTCTTCAGTTCCTTTTTTCAAAATACTTCAATTGGTACACGCAAGAAATAGGCCAATTCAGCAGCTTTTTGCTCAATCTCTCGTGGAGTAAAATTCTCATCAGTACGAGTCAAGGGAATGGCTCCTTGTCCTTTTATTTCCATATAAAGGACACGACGAGCATAAATACCCTCTTTAATTTCTATTCTGATGGACTGAATGTCTTTCATAAGGAATCGGAGGAATATGCGACGATTTTTTCCAGGAAATCCCCAACGAAAAATACACACTATGCCCTCTTTTATATCGAATCGATCATAACCACTACCTACATTCCACGAAATTGTGCACCACAAATAGGAGCTAATAAAAAGACCTGCGATCCCATAGAAAGACATCACGATACCTTGTGGAAAAAAAATTATTTGCTGAGAAGGAAATAAAGATATAAAATTCCTACCAAAATAACTGGACGTTCCAACCAATAAAAACCCTAATGAACCTAAAAAAAGAATAAAGGCCCAACAGAAATTACTTGTTTTTCGAGACCCCGCTATAAGTTCTACCCATATACGTTCTGATCGCCAACTCATACTCTAACTAGACCTAGTTGCATTTTATTGGAATTGGGAGAATAACAAAAAGAATTTTTTTTTTTACTTTTTTTTGTTTCCGAAGTAACTCTCATCAACCAGCACTATTATGATGTGAACCTTTAGGGATAATTCATCGAATTTCTTAGATCCAAACTAAAATAATAACATCCCTTTCATATGATTTCCTAATACATATATATTGACTTTACATTTCAGCAATTCTCCCCGATCCCGATCTATTTGAAAATAGTTATAATTCATTTATCATGTTTACACATACATAAGAGCTTATGCCCGAAGGAAGCCGCATATTATACCATATTTTACTAACTAGATATCCGTGTTATGATCCAAGTAAGTCTTGAAAAAAAATATATATATATAAGATTTGTCCTTGTTGTATCTAAAAAATCTTGTTTTTTTGAACATAAAGAGATAAAGAAGCCATTGCAATTGCCGGAAATACTAAGCCCACTAAAGGCACAAAAATGGAGGGGAGACTGTTGAGAGTTATCATAGAATGGGTACCTCGATTTAATATTTGTACCTGTTATTTATTGTTATATTTATTGTTTTATATTTGAACCTTATCCTTATATTGTTATAAAGATATCTTATAATTCATATATAATTGTTATATTATACTAAGTATACCTAAGTGAGTATATATATACTTAATAGGGATAGGGAGTCTATAAGTATATGTTTTAAGAAATATATATTAATTAATAAAATACAATAAATATATAAATAAATGGACCTATTCATCTTTCTACATGTTTCTAATTCATCTTTCTACATGTTTCTACATGAAATATATATATACGATAATCCACCCTTTTATTATTCGTATTAGTAGTTATTATCTTTTCTTGTCTTATAAATTTCATAATTTAATAAAATTTTAAAGTATTTCCTAAAAACTACCAAAGAATTCGTTATAATACGATCCAACAAAAAGGATTCTTAGTGGGGGATTATTTTCGGGA